ATTTATATTAAGAAAATATTTCTATGTCTATATTGAGGATTTGAAATTGAAAATATTTAGATTCAAATTACTCTTTCAAGAGATTAGGCCAATAACTATATCTACATATCCAGAAAAATAGAATTTTTTTTACAACTATTATAAAAAGTAGAGTTACCTCTTTTTTCCTGACCGGGTCAATAAAGTTATGAAAGATTTTGATTTATTTATCTCTTTTTTTATATATAATGGATTTACCTGGACTAATACATGATTTTCTTTTAGTCTTTCTGGGATTGGGTCTTATATTAGGGGCTCTGGGAGTAGTATTACTTCCTAATCCCATTTATTCTGCCTTTTCGTTAGGATTTGTTTTTGTTTGTATATCTTTATTCTATATTCTATCGAACTCCCATTTTGTAGCTGCTGCGCAGCTCCTTATTTACGTAGGAGCCATCAATGTTTTAATCATTTTTGCTGTGATGTTTATAAATGGTTCAGAATATTCCAAAGATTTCCATCTTTGGACCGTGGGAGATGGAGTAACTTCCGTGGTCTGTACAAGTATTTTTGTTTCACTAATTACTACTATTCCAGATACGTCATGGTACGGTATTATTTGGACTACAAAAGCAAACCAGATTATAGAGCAAGATCTTATAAGTAATAGTCAACAAATTGGAATTCATTTATCAACAGATTTTTTTATTCCGTTTGAATTTATTTCAATAATTCTTTTAGTTGCGTTAATCGGCGCAATTGCTGTAGCTCGTCAATAATAACTCTTTAGAACTGGAAAAATATGAGCTACCACATGCATTTCCTTTTTCTATTTGACTTTGTATATAAAATAGATAGAATTTTTTTATTAGTTCGACCTATTCCCAATATATTCCTTTATTCCATTACGTTATTTTATATTCTAGTCAACTAGTAAATCCAATTGGTTAAATTGTTGTTCATATTGAAATGAATCGAGATTGATAAGGAGTTAGTTAATGATGCTCGAACATGTACTTGTTTTGAGTGCCTTTTTATTTTCTGTCGGTCTATATGGATTGATTACAAGTCGAAATATGGTTAGGGCTCTTATGTGTCTTGAACTTATATTAAATGCGGTTAATCTCAATTTTGTAACATTTTCTGATTTTTTTGATAGTCGTCAATTAAAAGGAGCCATTTTCTCCATTTTTGTTATAGCTATTGCAGCTGCTGAAGCCGCTATTGGACTCGCTATTGTTTCATCAATTTATCGTAACAGAAAATCAACTCGTATAAATCAATCGAACTTGTTGAATAAGTAATTTAAGTAATATTATCATATAACTTAGAATTTTCATAAATAAATTCAAATTAGCATGTTGGCTACTTAAGGTAGGCTCCTGTTATCACAAAGATAAGAGATCAAAGTAGTTTGGCACTGTCAATCCATTCCATAAGTAGATTAATAAAAAAACTCGGGAAACTCATCGATTCATCTAGTCCTAGTATTTAAATATATAATTCATTTATCAATTTACTAGATTGAAACTTTATCACGTTCAAAAATGGATAGATCCAATGTCGCATTCAGTAAAGATTTATGATACATGTATCGGGTGTACTCAATGTGTCCGAGCTTGTCCCACGGATGTATTAGAAATGATACCTTGGGACGGATGTAAAGCTAAACAAATAGCTTCTGCTCCAAGAACAGAGGATTGTGTCGGTTGTAAGAGATGTGAATCCGCCTGCCCAACAGATTTCTTGAGTGTTCGAGTTTATTTATGGCATGAAACAACGCGCAGCATGGGTATAGCTTATTAATACGTTACAGAAACTCTTACTCGAGTCCATTTTTTTTTTTACCGCCAAAACCTGTGCCCAAAAATATATTATTTTTGGGCACAGGTTTTTTTGGTCCAAGTGTATCTTGTCTTTACCACGAACAACTTTCCTTGGTTAACAATAATTGTAGTTTTACCAATATTTGCGGGTTCCTTTATTTTCTTTCTTCCCCATAAAGGAAATAGGGTAATTAGGTGGTATACTATAGGTATATGCATGTTAGAACTTCTTCTAACAACCTATGCATTCTGTTATCATTTCCAATTGGACGATCCATTAGTCCAACTAGTCGAGGACTATAAATGGATCAATTTTTTTGATTTCCGTTGGAAATTAGGAATAGATGGGCTGTCAATAGGACCCGTTTTATTAACAGGATTTATCACTACGTTAGCTACTTTAGCAGCCTGGCCTGTTACTCGAGATTCTCGATTATTCCATTTCTTGATGTTAGCAATGTACAGTGGTCAAATAGGATCATTTTCTTCGCGGGACCTTTTACTTTTTTTCATCATGTGGGAATTAGAATTAATTCCGGTTTATCTACTTCTATCCATGTGGGGAGGAAAGAAACGTCTCTACTCAGCCACAAAATTTATTTTGTACACGGCGGGGGGTTCCATTTTTCTCTTAATGGGAGTTCTGGGTGTCGGTTTATATGGTTCTAATGAACCAACATTGAATTTTGAAACAT